GTGTATACTTGTATTTTGTTTCTTTTAGTGGTGGGTGCCTTTGCAGCCGGTGTCGGAGGAAGAAAATTAGGAGAAAAGGGGGCGGGAATTTTAACTTCAAGCTGTTTGATTATAAGCTTATCTTGGTCTGCTTTAATGTTTTATGAAATAATTTTAAGTTTTTCTATGACACATATAAAACTATGAAGGTGATTAGACTCTGATCTATTGACTGTTTACTTTGGCCTACAGTTTGATGGTTTGGTTGCGATCATGTTACTTGTGATTACAACAATCTCTACTTTAGTTCATATTTTTTCTACGGCATATATGTTAGGGGATCCTCATATTCCTCGCTTTATGTCTTATTTATCCCTCTTTACCTTTTTGATGGTTGTGTTGGTTAGCAGCGACAATTATGTACAATTGTTTATTGGTTGGGAGGGGGTTGGCTTATGTTCTTATCTTTTAATAAATTTTTGATTAACTAGGGTGGAGGCAAACAAGGCGGCCATCAAAGCCATGTTAGTTAATCGAGTGGGGGACATGGGGTTGATCTTGGCTATGTTTGGTATTTGAGCTCGTTTTGGGTCTTTAGAGTTTTCTTCTGTTTTTAATATGGTTGTTGTTTCGGCCCCATCAAGCGACATTACTTTAATTTGTTTGCTATTGTTTATAGGGGCGGTTGGAAAGTCTGCACAGTTGGGGTTGCATACTTGGTTGCCGGATGCTATGGAGGGTAAATGTTGGGCCATTTTGTCTAAGTAATTAATTAGAATTATTGAGTCACTGTATGCTGGGAGGGCTTTGGGTTTTAGGGGGCTTTATAGGGAGTCGATCCGCAGGTAACAAAATTGGAGGTTAGTAATTAGATTTAATAGATTGGTTTATTAAGTTTACGGGCTTTGGTTTGAACAATCTAAAGACTAGTGTTTGGGCTTAGAAGGCCTTGATGGTTGGAACCTCCGAGACTTTTTGTGATTCTATTTTATAGATTAAAGTAGGCCTCCGTTGGCCCCAGAGGGGAGTGTGTGATTTTTTGTCTTTTGATTAGTCTTTAGACCAATAATCAGCTTTAAAATGTTCGTGGTAATAGTCCATTTGTTTTTTAAAATATTAATGGTCGTAGTTCCATTGCTTATCACAGTAGCTTATTTAACTTTGGCCGAGCGAAAGGTTTTAGGGTATATGCAGGCTAGAAAAGGGCCGAATGTAGTGGGGGTCAGTGGATTGGCTCAGCCTTTTGCAGATGGCCTAAAGCTATTTACCAAAGAGATGGTGATTCCGCATCAAACTAATTTGTTTGTTTATATTGTGGCGCCAGTACTTTCTTTTACCTTGGCTTTAATTGTTTGAGGGGTTGTGCCTTATGGGAGAGGCGTTTTAATAAGTGATTTAAAAATAGGGGTTTTGTATATCTTGGCGGTTTCTTCGATAAGTGTCTATGCGATATTAATGTCTGGGTGGGCGAGTAATTCTAAATACGCTTTTTTGGGGGCAATTCGGGCAGCGGCGCAAATGATTAGTTATGAAGTTTCGATTGGGTTGATCATCATTTCGGTTCTATTGTGTGTTGGCTCTTTGAGTGTGACTGAAATTGTTTTAGCGCAAAATAGTGGTGTTTGGTTTTTTTTTCCGCTATTCCCTGTTACAATAATGTTTTTTGTCTCAGCTTTGGCGGAGACTAATCGGGCCCCCTTTGATTTAACAGAAGGAGAGTCGGAGCTAGTGTCGGGGTATAACGTTGAGTACGCTTCGATGTCTTTTGCTCTATTTTTTCTTGCTGAATATGCCCATATTATATTGATGAGCTGTTTAACAACTATCTTTTTTTTGGGGGGGTGACTTTCTCCGGTAAAATATTTAAAAGGTGGGGCCGGGTGGTTTGGTCTAAAAGTTGTTTTTATAATTTTACTTTTTATTTGGGTAAGGGCTTCTTTTCCTCGAATTCGATATGACCAGCTTATGTCTTTGTTATGAAAGGCGTATCTACCTCTAAGTTTGGGGGTGGTGACTTTTGTGGCTAGTGTTCTTTTTGGGTTAAATGGCCCGCCCCCAATCTAAGATATTCCATTGATTTGAGCGTTTAACCCCGGGGGGTTTCCTATGCCATTGCGAAAAGAGAATCCGCTTTTATCTCTGGCGAGTGGGGTTTTGGTGGATCTGCCGTCTCCCTCTAACATTAGCTATTTGTGAAACTTTGGTTCTTTGTTGGGGTTATGTTTAGTTATGCAGATCATAACGGGGTGCTTTTTGTCCATGCATTATTGCGTCGGGGTCGATTTGGCTTTTGCATCAGTGGGGCATATTATGCGTGATGTAAACTATGGGTTTTTATTAAGGTATTTTCATGCCAATGGGGCCTCTCTGTTTTTTTTGTGTCTCTACCTTCATATTGGGAGGAGTTTGTATTATGGGGGGTATTTGAAAGCTCCGGTTTGGCGGGTGGGTGTCGTAATACTACTTTTGACGATGGCTACGGCTTTTTTGGGCTATGTGCTACCTTGAGGCCAAATGTCTTTTTGAGGGGCGACAGTTATTACAAATTTATTGTCTGCTCTTCCTTATGTGGGGGCAGATGTTGTGCAATGAGTTTGGGGGGGGTTTAGTGTTTCTGGGGCGACGCTCTCTAGATTTTTTAGTCTGCACTTTCTCTTCCCCTTTCTTTTAGTGATTTTAGTCGGGGTTCATTTAATGTATTTACATGTAGAAGGGTCAAGTAGTCCCGTGGGGTCTAAGTCCCCTGTGGACGATGTTGTCTTTCATGTTTACTATACATCCAAGGATTGATATGGAATAGTAGTCACGCTGACACTATTGAGTGTTATTGTGTATTTGGTGCCCAATCTATTGGGCGACCCAGAGAATTTTATTCAAGCCAATTCTTTGGTGACCCCAGTGCATATTCAGCCCGAGTGATATTTTTTATTTGCTTATGCCATCTTGCGCTCAATACCGAACAAATTCGGGGGGGTTGTGTCTATGTTTTTTAGTATATTAATTTTATTTGTTTTTCCACTACTCCATCGGAGTTGATTAAGAGGGCTACCCTTTCGTCCCTTTGGGCGCATGGCTTTTTGATCATTTATGGTGAATTTTGTTCTTCTTACCTGAATTGGGTCTTTAGTCGTAGAAGAGCCCTTTATATTTATAGGGCAGCTGGTGGCGCTGTACTATTTTTTCTACTTTCTTATATTAATTCCTTTGTTGGGGGAAATAGAAAATAACCTTTTATTTAAATGGGCGAAGTTTTTTTAGTATGAGGGGCGGGGGAGCTTTTGGGTGTTATCTGCGGTGTTTTAGTTGAGGTGTAAGAATTGATGGCAGGTGTTTGGGGGTGGTGAGCTCTTGATATTGGGTGTTTTGACATTGGGTTTGGTGATTATTAGTATTAGTAATAATGTTTTAAAATTATCTATTTTAATATTATTGATTATAAGTCAATCGGGGGGAGACCATTCTTTTTTGTTTGATTTTTTTCTTGAAGTATTTGTGAACGGGCCGTGGGTTGGCTGGTACCTAAGTGGTAGTGATTCTTTTCGGGCGTGGGTTGAAAGCGGTTGGATTGAAACGACTAAATTAATTATTATCCTAGGCTCTGTTGCTGTTTTGTTGATGGTGGACGCGGAGAGGCTAATTTTTCCAAAGTTCTTTGGAGCGCGAGTTTGTGGAACTTTTTTTCAAAGGAATGCACACTTGCCCATTTTAAACCTTATAGTGGCATTGGGGGGTCTTTGTTTAGTTTCTTCTAGTAATTGACTTTCTGTTTATTTGGCGGTTGAACTATCCACCCTTTCCCTTTTTATCTTGGTCGCTCAAAAGGGGGGGTCTGGGCAAAGCGCCGAGGCTGGTTTGAAATATTTTGTACTAGGCGCACTTTCATCCGGTCTATTTTTATTTGGGTGTGCTTTGTTGTGTGGGTCTACGGGGGGGACTCAGATTTCCTATATAAACTTAGCCTCGAATCCGGGGTTGGATTTTTCTGAGATTAGAGTCCCAATCGGTAGTTTGTTAATCGTGGTGGCCCTTCTATTTAAGTTATCTGTTGCCCCCTTTCATATGTGGGCGCCGGATGTTTATGATGGGGCTCCGACAACGACGACGGCTTTATTGGCCATCGTCCCTAAAATAGGCTACTTTTCCATTTTTGTTTTAATTGGGTCGGCGGTTAATATTTTATTAGTTGGAGCTCTTTTTTCGATATTTGTGGGGGCTTTTGGTGCTTTAAACCAAACCAAGGTTAAACGGCTGTTGGCCTACAGTGGGGTGGGGCATATGGGATTTGTGCTTTGGGGCATAGAGGTTGGGTCATTTGAGAGCATTCAAGCGAGTCTAATATATGTGGTTTTATATGTAATAATGTCCATTTGTGTTTTTGCTATAATATTAGCTTTAGGCACCGTAAAAAGTTTGATTGTAGAGTTTAGCGGGCTCTCCAGGAGATTGCCTGTTTTAGCGCTAACTTTGGCTTTAACTTTTCTTTCGATAGCCGGGATTCCTCCTTTAGTGGGGTTTTTGGGTAAGTGGTTGGTTTTATTATCTGGCGTGGTATGTCAATATTATTTGGCCTTTCTTTTAGCCGTGGTGTGTTCCGTTGTGGCTGGTGTTTATTATGTTAGAGTAGTCAAAGTTATCTATTTTCAAGCGAGTTTTTCTCTTTTGATTAGCTTAAAGATGCTAAGAAAAGAAAACTGAATCAATTTAAGAAAGGCCTTGTTAATAGGCGGTAGTTTGTATGTTATTGGGTTTACAATGTTGTCTCCAAATCTATGGTTGCAATTAGCCCATTGGGCTGTGGGGGGGTTATTTTAAAAAGAGTTAAATCTGCTTGGGGTGGCTTTTTATACACTAGCATTTGGAGTTGTTGGTTCTGGAATTATGGTGATATCAGCGTTAAATCCCATTCATTCGATTTTTTGGTTAGTTGTTGTTTTTACCGGTTCTGCGGTTTTTTTTCTTTGATTGGGGATAGCTTTTGTTGCCCTAATGTTTTTAATAATCTATGTGGGGGCGATTGCTATTTTATTTTTGTTTGTAATTATGTTGTTGAACTTAACAGACTTCCCCCCTGCTTTTCGACTGGGTGGGGAGGCCGATATGACAAACTACGTTCCTATTGGGTTGGTTATTGGAACCTTTTTTTTTTCAGAAGTTGCCTCTAGTTGATTAATAATCGGCGGCCCTTATGCCCACCGGGCTTTATTTGGGGCTGAAATAAGAAGAGCTTGAGACTTAGCTATCCCTTGGTTTTTAATGAAGTATCAAAACATGGAGGCACTCGGGCGAATTTTGTACATAGCCTGTTATTATTTATTTATTTTAGCTAGTCTTATACTCTTGGTGGCCCTGGTGGGGGCAATAGTGTTAACCCAAGAGATTGGGGCAGAAGCAGGGCCCATGGTCAAAAGACAAGATATTTTTTTTCAGACAAGTCGGTAAAAAACTGAGCGGGGTTTTGTTTGGGGGTTGCTTTTAAATATTATGAACAGTGCTTATTTTGATCAGTTTAAAATAGTGGCTTTGATCGTCTTGACTAATTCATCAATGATGATGGTCTTAGTAGTAGTTGTGGTTATATTGTTATTCAAGGGGGTTCAATTAATCCCGAAAAGGTGGCAGTCTATGATTGAGTTAATCTATGATCATCTTCATGGTGTCGTGAAAGATAATTTAGGCTCTGAGGGGCTAAGGTATCTTCCCTTAATTGTTTCTCTCTTTTTTTTTATCGTATTTTTGAATGTGTTGGGCTTATTTCCTTATGTTTTCACCCCAACCGTTCATATTGTAGTTACATTGGGCCTATCTTTTTCAATCATTATAGGTGTGACCCTAGCTGGCTTTTGGGGGTTTAAGTGAGATTTTTTTAGTGTTTTTATGCCAAGTGGCGCCCCTTTGGGTTTAGCCCCTCTTTTGGTGCTAATAGAAACAGTAAGTTATGTCTCCAGAGCTATTTCATTGGGAGTCCGTTTAGCGGCTAATTTATCGGCGGGGCATCTATTATTTGCTATTTTGGCTGGGTTTGGGTTTAATATGTTAGTTGCAAGTGGGCTTGCGGGGGTCTTACCTTTGTTCATAATGGTTTTCATAACATTATTAGAAGTAGCTGTTGCAGTAATTCAGGCTTATGTTTTTTGTCTATTGGCCACTATTTATTTGGCGGATACAATTGTATTACACTAGCTTCAAAAGAATTGAAGGTTTTTCCGGCTTAAAACTCAAGGGGCGTTGTGGTTAAAGGGGGTGCTCTAGTTTATAAAATGTTTTATAAAAAATTTCGTAAAAAGATATTGCAAAATAAATAAGAAGGAGGTGGGAGAGCAGATATGGCAGATAACACTCCTATTGGGTTAGTTATTGGAGAGCCCTGCTGTGATTGCCAGGGTGGAGTGGATGGTGTTTAGTCTAAAAAACGGGTTAGGTTTAGTTTTTTTTTTGCTTTTTATGGGGATAATAAATGTAATGAAGGTTTCGAGAGAGGATAGTGTAAAATTAAAAAGAGTTGCGCTTGAGTGATCTTTGGCGGTTTTAATAAGTGCTTTGGTTTTGTGGGGGGCTTTTGATTTAGAGGGACAATTTCAAATTATAAATCGAATAGAGTGGATCATTTCTCCGGCTTTAAACTTACAATGGGGCCCGGGGGTTTTTGCTTTAGATGGGGCGTCATTGTTCTTTTTTGTTTTAACGGCGTTATTGATACCAATTTGTATTTTAATTAGTTGAAAGTCAATTAGACACTTATTTAAAGAGTTTTTATTGTGCCTATTGTTTTTAGAGGCCTTATTAGTTGGGGTGTTTTTAGTGCTTGATCTACTTCTGTTCTATATTTTATTTGAGGGCATATTGATCCCCATGTTCCTTTTGATTGGCGTTTGAGGCTCCAGAGAGGAAAAGGTGCGTGCCTCTTATTATTTTTTTTTTTATACTTTCGCGGGGTCGGTGTTCATGCTTTTGGGCATTTTTCAAGTATATAGTATCACAGGAACAACTGATTATCAGATATTATTAAATATAAAACTACCTGTTACGACTCAAAAATGGGTGTTGGCGGGGTTTTTTCTTAGTTTAGCGGTTAAGATACCTCAAATACCGTTTCATATTTGATTGCCCCAAGCTCATGTGGAGGCCCCGGTTTCTGGTTCGGTAATATTGGCGGGGATATTACTAAAGTTAGGGGGCTATGGGTTTTTAAGGTTTTCTTGGCCGATTTTGCCTGCAGCCTCCGAGTATTTTGCCCCTTTAGTTGTTATGTTGGGTGTTGTGGCTATTGTGTATGGGGGTTTACTGACTTGTCGGCAAGTGGACTTTAAGCGGCTTATTGCTTATTCTTCGGTGGCACATATGGGGCTGGTCCCCTTAAGTTTATTTACTCATACCATTGAGGGGCTGGTGGGGGCAGTCTTTATGATGTTGGCGCATGGTTTTGTAAGCTCGGCCCTTTTTATTGCTATTACTTATTTATATGAACGGCACCACACTCGTCTTATTAAATATTATCGTGGAGTGACCCTTACAATGCCCCTTTTTGTTTGTATAATGTTGGTTTTATCACTAACCAACATGGGGATTCCTTTAAGCTGTAATTTTGTTGGAGAGTTTTTTTCGTTGTTAGCTGCTGTTCAATATAATTTTGGGCTTGGGGTGTTAGCCACTTCGGGCGTGGTTTGGTCGGCGGCATATTCTCTTTATTTATATAATCGAATTAGTTTTGGGGCGGCCTCCAATTACCTCCTTTTTATTAGAGACTTAAACAGGCGTGAACTATGGGCCCTCTCTCCTTTAGTAGTAGCCATTTTCCTTTTTGGGATATTTCCTTTTATAATCATAGACCCTGTGAAGAATGGGGTGTTTTTTAGCCCGGGGGGTGCTTAGCCTATTTATTAATCTAATGACTAATCCGGGTTTTGTTTTTGGAGGTTTGAAAGTCCTTTGGTTTTGGGGAAGATAAAAGACAAGTGACCTTCTAAATACATGCTAGTATCTAATGAGTAGTTTTCAGACTTAGCAGAATGAAGGGTGGGCCTTTCATCCTGATATCACTGAGCCTATGATAGTGTGCGAACAGGTGAGGGAATCTGGAGGCCAAGCCTGGCTGGGCCGGAGTCGTATTAGGTAGAAGGGGGTGTAGTGGACCACCTTGCCTATGATGCGGGGCTTTAGTTTGGAGCCACATTTTCACTGAGACAAGGGGAAGGCTCAAATGGGGCATTTGCCCCCGAGGCAGCAGTAAAGAATTTTGTGCAATATACGAAGGTAAGACACAGAGAGGGCACCTTACCTAGCCTGTCAAATTAAGTGCCAGCAGACGCGGTGAAACTTAAGGGCTAGTTTTATAGACAAAAGCGTAAAGGGTGTGATCGGCCGTTTTAATTAAAGTGGGTTTTATAATTTAAGAAGGTAAATGGAATTTTTTTGTAGCGGTGGAATGTGTAAATAAAAAAAAGAACTTTAGACGTGAAGGCTATTTATTTCTGAGATTATAGTGAGATGGTTAAAACACGAGAGTATGGGGAGCAAACAGGATTAGAGACCCTGGTAGTCCATACTGTAAATAATGAAGAGAATGTGAAGCAATCCTAAAAAGTAAGAAATTTTCCGCTTGAGTAGTACGATCACAAGGTTAAAAGTCAAAAAACTTGGCTGTTCACTGTTTTAATTAGAGGAGCGTGTCGTTTAATTCGATAGTCCGCGAGAGACCTCACCCAAACTTGAATCCCCCATTGACAGGTATTGCATGGCCGTCGTCAATTTGTGTATTAAACATAAAACAGATTCAACCCAGTGTTATTGGATGAAGTCAGGTCTTATTGTCCTAACGTTTGGGGATTAGATGCGCTACATTTTTTTATACAATGGGAAACTTTGAGTGTGAAACCCTAAAATAAGAGTTCGGAAGGTTCCTGGAAGATAACAGAAAGTTGGATTTAATAGTAATTGAAAAGTAGAGCGTTTCAATGAACTTTTTTCGGTGTTAGTACAAATAGCCCGTCGCCTGTGCTTAGAAAGATTATTTGCTTGCTCTTCAAAGGGGTTGCTAAGATCTCCGAGGCAGAGTAAGTCGTAACATAGTGAGGGTGAGGGAACTGGCCCTTGATGATGGCACACAGTATAAATTTGCTTTTATCCCAGGAAGTTGTCTTAAACGGACTAGTTTTGTTCGTTGGATCAGGCGGCGACGGGCTATCCATCTCTTCTGAGGTGCTTTCCCGTTGAGAGTCCATCTAGTCCCTTCGGTCTGTAGATGCTCTGGTAGTGACAGAGGGGCTTTCCCAGCTCAAGGCTGCGACAGGCTGTTTGGACTTGTCTCAATGCGCAGAGGCAAAGATTAAGTTGTCTAAAGTCGAGATGGAGCAGACCTCTTGGCTTGTTAGTAAATTTTGTAGCGCGACTTAGTTTTTATTAAGTTGTTGGGTTCAAGGTCGAAGGGTTTTTATTTAAGGTTTTGTTGTACAGAGTAGGTCTGGAAAATAATTTGTTTGGTGGTGCGAACTGTTTTATGTCATCCCTATCATTTAGTTGAGCCTTCTCCCTGGCCCTGTTTAGGAGCGGGGGGGGCTTTTTTTATTACTGTGGGAAGTGTTATGTATTTTCATTATGGGTTAAATAAAATTATGTATCTGGGAGCCTTGGTAATTGTGACAATTATGTTCGTTTGATGACAAGATGTTATTAGAGAGTCGACTTTTCAAGGGCATCATTCTTTGGTGGTTAAACAGGGGATAAAATATGGGATGCTTTTATTTATACTCTCGGAAGTTCTTTTTTTTTTTTCTTTTTTTTGAGCTTTTTTTCATAGTAGTCTGGCGCCCGCTGTGGAGTTGGGTGTGGTTTGACCTCCTCAAGGGGTCAATCCTTTAGACTCTTTTTCAGTTCCTTTGTTAAATACTGCTGTCTTATTAAGTTCCGGTGCTACTGTCACTTGGGCCCACCATGCTATAATTAGTGGAAGGAGAGAAGAGGCAATTTTAGGTTTGTCTTTAACTGTTTTGCTTGGTGTTTTATTTACGGGGCTACAAGCAATTGAGTATTACGAGGCCCCTTTTGCTATCTCGGACTCGGTTTATGGGTCTACCTTTTTTATGGCAACTGGGTTTCATGGCTTTCATGTTATAATTGGGACCACTTTCTTAGCTGTTTGTTTGATAAGACTAAAGTCTAACCAATTTACTTGCCGGCAACATGTGGGGTTTGAGGCGTCGAGTTGGTATTGGCATTTTGTGGATGTGGTGTGATTATTTTTATATCTTTGTGTTTATTGATGGGGCTCATAGTGGGCTATTACAAAAGAATTAAGAGCAAATGTTAAGTGGTCTTTTTTATGTCGTAAATGTATGTGGAAAGAAAGATATACCGGAACCTTGGCACTTGGGTTTGCAAGAGGCGGCTGACCCGGTGATGGAGGAAATAGTTTTTTTTCATGATCAGATTATGTTTTTGTTGATAGTTATTGTTATGGTAGTGTTGTGATTGCTTGTTGAGGCTTTAAATGGTAAGTACTATGACAGAGATTTGGTTGACGGAACTTTATTAGAAATAGTCTGGACTATAATACCAGCTGTGATATTGGTTTTTATTGCCTCTCCTTCTTTAAAGCTATTGTATTTGATGGATGAGGTTGTGGGTCCTGCTTTAACAATTAAGGCAATTGGACATCAATGGTATTGGTCTTATGAGTATTCCGACTATCAGGAGGAAACGTTAGAATTTGACTCTTATATGGTCCCAACATCGGATTTAAACAGTGGCGATTTTAGGTTATTAGAAGTAGATAATAGATTGGTCGTTCCTATTAAAACACATGTGAGAATCTTAGTGACTGGCGCGGATGTCTTACACTCTTTTGCTGTTCCTGCCTTGGGGGTAAAAACAGATGCGGTTCCGGGTCGGTTAAACCAAGCCGGAGTTTTTATTAAAAGACCAGGTACGTTCTATGGTCAATGCTCAGAAATTTGTGGGGCGAATCATTCTTTTATGCCCATTGTAATCGAGGCGGTCTCGTTAGACCGTTATATTAACTGAATATTGTCTTTATCTAAGGAGTAAGTGCATTCTTTTTAACTATTGGGTAAATAAAATAGTGTATTATAAGTATGTGGTTGTTGTCGTGATATTGTTATTATTGGGGGGTTGGGGAGTGGTTCTTAATAGAGGACATTTTATAATCATGATAATTTCTATTGAATTAATTTTATTAGCGGCCTTTTTTTTGTTTTTAATTAATTCTATTGAAATAGATCTTTTAGTTGAACAAGTTTTTACAATTATGGGTTTAACAATCGCGGCGGCGGAGTCCGCCATCGGGTTGGCCATTATGGTTGCATACTATCGAATAAGAGGAACCATAATTTTAAAGTCATTTAGTTCACTTCGGGGTTAAAGGAATGGTCATTTATGCAGCAGACGATGTATTTGGAGTTTTATAGCCTTTTCTTATTATTGGTTTTTAGTGTAATTCTTTCCGCGCTTTTTTTTGGCGCTTCTTATTTCTTAGGGGTAAAACAGCCGGATCGAGAGAAAGTTTCGGCATATGAATGTGGGTTTGAGCCTTTTGGAGTACCAGGTCGCCCCTTTTCAGTTCGCTTTTTTTTAGTCGGGATTTTGTTTTTAGTCTTTGATTTAGAAATCTCCTTTCTTTTCCCCTGGTGTGTTCTCTTTAATCAAATTTCACCCTTTGGGTTTTGAGTTATGGTGGGGTTTTTGGGGGTTCTAACCTTGGGTTTAATATATGAGTGGGTTAAAGGTGGGTTGGAGTGAGAATAAGCGAAAACCTTTTATCTAAAGATTAGTCACCAGATTTAAAAGTAAATAAGTTGTAAAGTAGAAGAGAAAGTCCTGTCTGTTATGAAAGTAGTCGTGCCTCGAAAAATTTTATACCGACTCCGGTGTCCGCCTTAATCCATGCGGCCACCATGGTGACGGCGGGTGTTTTTTTATTAATTAGATCTTCTCCTTTTTTTGAGCAAGCCCCACTTGCTTTAATAGCCGTAACAATCGTCGGGTCTCTAACGGTGCTTTTGGCCGCCACCGTTGGGGTAATTCAAAATGATCTAAAAAAAGTTATTGCTTATTCGACCTGTAGTCAATTGGGGTATATGGTGGTGGCCTGTGGGGTCTCTCATTATTCCATAGGCTTATTTCATTTAATGAACCATGCTTTTTTTAAAGCTTTGCTGTTCTTAAGTGCGGGGTCTGTAATCCATGCTTTGTCTGACGAACAGGATATAAGGAAGATGGGGGGGCTGATTCGGTCAATACCTCTAACTTATATTATGGTTGTTATTGGCTCTTTATCTTTAATGGGGCTTCCTTATTTAACAGGGTTTTATTCAAAAGACTTAATTTTAGAGTTGGCCTTTGAGCAATATTATTTAACTTTTGCTTATTGATTGGGGGGCTTTTCGGCCTTACTTACCGCCCTTTATTCGATTCGATTGGTTTATCTAACTTTTTTGTCCAACACTAATTCTAGAAAAGCAATTTTTAGACGTGTTCACGAGGGCTCTTGGAACTTAGTTTTGCCTTTAGTGTCACTAGCTTTTGGGAGTCTTTTTGTGGGTTATTTGGTTAAAGAGGTGGCCTGGTCTTTTCAAATAACACCCCTTCCAATTGTTCCTATTTTTATTAAGTTATTGCCGGTTGCTCTTAGTTTGGGGGGGGCGGTGTTAGTTATTCTTCTTTATTTTTATTCAGCGCACTTCTTTAGGGTTCCTTCTTTTATAGGCCGAGTTGGCTATACTTTTTTATACTCTGCTTGGCAGTTCAACTATGTTCTTAACTATTTTTTAGCAAAGGGGGCGTGAAAGGGGGGCCATCAGATTTCCTATCGGACTATTGATAAAGGCACATTAGAGTTGGTGGGTCCAAAGGGGATATCTAATTTTTTGATTGGGCTAACTCGAGGTCTTAGTAGCCTACAGTCTGGTCAAGTTTTTAACTATGCCTTAGTTATATTAATTGGCGTTGCTATATTTATCTGGGGGGTTGTTTAGGTTTTTTTTAAAAATTGTCTTCTGATCGAGGGGGTTAGGTTAAAGTAGACCGTTAGCCTTCAAAGCTAAAAATGTGGGTGAAAGTCCCGCACCCCCTGCCTCAATTGGTTTTGGTTACATTTTAGTTAGAGTGCCACAATTAGACATTACCGTGTTTTTAACTCAATACCGATGAACTTTACTTGTTTTGTTTTTATTGTTTTTTCTATTGGTGTTTTTTGTTTTACCTATGATCAAAATGAATTGGTTAATAAGAAAGGCGGTGATAAAAAGTGGGACTGTTTTAGGGGGTTATTTAGGGCAAACTAAAGAAGTTGTATTTATTTGGAGATGAAAAGTCTATATGTAATTCGCTGGGGTTTTTCAACAAACCATAAAGACATTGGTACGTTATATTTAGTATTTGGGATTGGAGCAGGTATGCTTGGTACGGCCTTCAGTATGTTAATAAGATTAGAGCTTTCGGCTCCGGGGGCTATGTTAGGAGACGATCATCTTTATAATGTAATTGTTACGGCACATGCGTTTATTATGATTTTTTTTTTGGTTATGCCAGTAATGATTGGGGGGTTTGGGAATTGGTTGGTTCCACTATATATTGGTGCGCCCGATATGGCCTTCCCCCGGCTTAATAATATTAGTTTTTGGTTGTTGCCCCCTGCTTTAATATTATTATTAGGCTCCGCTTTTGTTGAACAAGGAGTCGGCACCGGATGGACGGTTTATCCTCCTTTGTCGAGCATTCAAGCCCACTCTGGTGGGGCGGTGGATATGGCTATTTTTAGCCTTCACTTAGCTGGGGCGTCTTCGATTTTGGGCGCAATGAATTTTATAACAACTATATTAAATATGCGAGCCCCCGGGATGACGTTAGATAAAATGCCATTGTTTGTGTGGTCTATTTTGATCACTGCTTTTTTATTATTATTGTCTTTACCAGTATTAGCGGGGGCCATAACCATGCTATTAACGGATAGAAATTTTAATACCACCTTTTTTGACCCCGCAGGAGGAGGCGATCCAATTTTATTTCAGCATTTGTTTTGGTTTTTTGGACATCCAGAGGTTTATATTTTAATATTACCTGGCTTTGGCATGATCTCTCAAATAATACCAACTTTTGTTGCTAAGAAGCAGATTTTTGGCTACTTAGGAATGGTGTATGCAATGCTTTCAATTGGAATATTGGGCTTTATTGTGTGGGCCCATCATATGTTTACGGTTGGGATGGATGTGGACACAAGAGCATATTTTACTGCGGCAACTATGATTATTGCCGTGCCAACTGGAATAAAAGTGTTTAGTTGGCTAGCCACTATTTTTGGGGGAACTTTGAGATTAGACACTCCTATGCTCTGGGCCATAGGCTTTGTTTTTTTGTTCACATTGGGCGGTTTAACCGGGGTTGTATTAGCAAATAGTTCTTTGGATGTTGTTTTGCATGACACATATTATGTTGTTGCCCACTTTCATTATGTGCTTTCTATGGGGGCGGTTTTTGCTATTTTTGGTGGGTTTTACTTTTGATTAGGAAAAATAACGGGGTATTGTTATAACGAGCTATATGGCAAGGCGCATTTTTGAGTAATGTTCATAGGCGTTAATTTGACTTTTTTCCCCCAACACTTCTTGGGCTTGACAGGGTTTCCAAGACGATATTCTGATTTTACAGATTGTTTTGCTGGTTGGAATCTGGTGAGCTCTTTGGGCTCTACAATTTCAATAGTGGGAGTCGTTTTTTTCATATATATTATTTATGACACATATGTTTGAGAGGAGCAATTTATTGCGTGGGGGGAAGACTGCGGGGAAAGCTGGGCCTCTTTAGAGTGGGTTCATGTTTCTCCTCCTTTATTTCACACTTATGAAGAGCTACCTTTGACCGTTGACCTAAGGGAACCAAAGATGTAGTATGACATATATAACAGGAATTATTGGGTTTATGACCTCTTTTATGGGGGCTCCGACAACCATATTATACGTTAAGAGGCTTACTTTGGTTCTCAGTATTCTAGTAGGGTGTGAAGTTGCCCACGGGGCTTTTACTCTCTACGCATCTTTTGATTATTCTACGTTTCATGCATCCCTGGATGGTGGAGCGAGGGAGGCAGTAGCGCAGGCTGTTGTTCACCTTTGTGGAAACAGCACGACGGTGTTTGGCGTAGAACATCTACGCGAGGTTCTCCATAACGCCCACACTATGAGATGCGTTTATACCGGAGAGGATAGGAGTGTTTTACGACCTCCTTCCGCAGAATTTATCTAGCCTAGGCCCAGCTCCGACAGTGCAGGGCCTTGCAGAAGGCTGGGTTTGGCGGGCGCCAATGGAGCAGGTGGATTCCTCTGGTTTCTCATACGCGCCGGATCCTTATTTGAGGGTTATACCGTTTGATGACCCTGAGCGGGATCAGACGATGCTAGAAGCCCTTAGGACCCGGTTTCCACTTCCATTGGAGAGAGTGACGGCTATGACCCTGGAGAGCGATGATTCCTACTTACGCTCTCGGGTGGACACGGCTTGTTTAGAGGGGTCTGGGTGGTCTTGCCGCGTGCAAAAGCACGTGTATGCGGCAGACTGATACCAGGTCATGGTTTTTTTGCCGCAACCTAAGTCTCCGCTCTCTTTAAAAAGGTAGGCTAATCAAAAGGTGATCATGGCGAAAAATATTTAAAAGAAATCTTTTTATGTCAGTTTAAAATTTTTGTATAAGGGTGTTCGTTTTATTAAAGTTTTGTGTAGGAAAGGTTTTTTTCTGCCACTTTCAAATACCTCAGTGCTAGTGGCTTTTGTATTAAAGTTTTGTGTGGGTGGGGTTGGGGTCCCCTCGACTTTTGTGGAGGGGACTCCAAGGGAGGGGGGGGGTAGAGAGGACAAAGGGTAAGTCGTCGGGCTCATGCCCCGAAGAAGCGGGTTCGACTCCCGCCTCTATAACTCTGGGTAAAAGGAAAGGGGGAGAGGAGGAAGATTAAGATGGGCTAAATTGGACGGGAGACTCGAAAGAGCGAAGAAGAGGCTTTAAGCTCGTGTTTCAATGCGGAAACGCAATGAAAAGAACTGAAAAATGAATCATCTTAGTATCAGCGTGGCACAGAGAAATCAAACGAGATTCCGTAAGTAGCAGGGAGCGAAAGCGGAAAAGTCCCAGAGGGGAAGTAAATAGTGGAAGAAAGGAGTTCATATATCTAAGACTAACTGTTGGTCCATACTGAAAGCGCGAGTACTGTGAAGGAAAATTGAAAGAGACTTGAAAAGATCTGGAATCCTGTTTTTTAAAGCAGCTGTGAGACAGCGTACCTTTTGTATAATGGGTTTATGAGATATCGTTTGGCAAATTTAAGTAAAAAGGATAAAAGTGTAGATGAAGAGAAGTCGAAGGGGCTTTTTAGTCAAATTCCCCGAAACCAAGTGATCTAACCATGGGCAGTTTAATGGACGAACCGGTGGTTGTAGCAAAAACCTCGGAGGACCCGTGGTTAGGGGGGAAAGCCTAATCGGACTTGGAGATAGCTGGTTTTTTGCGAAAACTATTGAAGTAGGGCGTTCACACAGGGGCCACAGATTGAGGCTAAAACAAAAATGGAGGGGTGTTACGATTGCAGATGTCAAGTGACTGACTTTATTTTTTCAATCGACGCCCCATTAAAATTTTAGGGTAAAGATCTATCGCCTTAAGGGGGATGGACTTTAAAGGTAAAATTGGAAGTGGACAGACAGACAAGGGGCAAATAGGTCCGTTGTTAAAGGGGGGGAGCCCAAATTAGAAGTTAAAGTCAGAGATTCAATAATTAAGTGTAAAAGGAACATGGGATTTAGACAATGAGGAGGTAGGCTTGGAGCCAGCCATCTTTGAAAGAATGCGTAGAAGTTCACTCAGGAACTCTTTTCTCCCAAAAATTATGGTGGCTAAAAGTTGAACTGAAACTCTGGGGGCAGTAAGTAGTTTGCTTGGTAGTAGAACAGACTGTTGGGAGGTGGTGAGAACCCAAGAATCAGAAGAGAAAATGTGAACATGAGTAAAAAAATTGTTGCTTCATCTCCCCGGGTTTCCAAGCCAAAGGCACCGAGCGAAGAGGCTTGGGTGAAACAGCCTCTAAGGGGGTTACCAATGGGCGATCGTAATAAACGCACAATGTGCCAGGAAAGATTTATAACAAAAGATTACTGTCGCAAACTAACACAAGTGGGAGATAGTGAGGGGGAAAGTTTTTTAAGGAACTCGGCTAGTCATTAGCTTTCATTAGAAGTTAAAACACAGGGCCTCGACTGTTTACCAAAAACATAGCTCTTCGCTAATATGAGGGTAGAAGTATGAGGGGTGAGACCTGCCCAATGGTTGTATCTTAAAAGGTTGGTAAGGCGAATTTAACAAAGACAATTTAATGGCTGCGGTAACACTGACCGTGAAAATGTAGCGAAATAAATAGTCAATTAATTGTTGACCGGTATGAATGGTGTCACGAGGGTCTCGCTGTCTTAAGGAAGTTTCCAGTGAAATTGAACTTGTAGTGAAGATGCTACATCTAAATTGTTAGACAAGAAGTCCCCATGGAACTTTACTGGAGACTTATGTGGCTGACTTAAATAGTTTTAAAATGTGGTGTGACTCAACTAGGGTTAGAAAAGCTCACTTTTTATTTTAAGAAAGGCAACTTAAAAATATATGTTTTTGGGATTGGATAAGTGAGACAGTTTGGTTGGGGCGACCGCCTTTAAAAAAGTAACGAAGGCGGACTTAAGATGTATGTTTAGTTATGTCTGACTGCTAAGGGGAGACCCAGAGCAGACACTTGTCTTTGGATGGTGGGTTTAAGTGACCCGTTAGCTCAGAGCGAAAGGGTTAACGATAAACAAACAAAAGTTACCCTGGGGATAACAGCGCAATAACGTTTAAGAGTTTTTATCGACGACGATGTTTGCGACCTCGATGTTGAATTGCGGCATCCTGGGGAGCAGCCGCTCCCAAGGGTTGGTCTGTTCGTCCATTAAAGCCGTACATGATTTGAGTTAAAAGCGTCGTAAGACAGCTTGGTTTCTATCTACAATTTGAAGAAACATTGATATAACTATTTTCTAGTACGAAAGGATCGAAAAATTAGTGGTTCTCTTATTTTTATAAGTTACAATCAATTGATTGGCCCGGATACTTTTTGAGGGGGTCTTTTGGTTACTTGCTGATTGCTTCTAAAGCATGAAAATTATATCAAGTTGTTTGAAACCCGGAAAAGGGACTGTTCATTGTTAGGGGTTTTGTCTGATTGGGTTAGCTCGGTCGGGGGTAGCTGTTTGTTTTAAAAAGCATGGGTCAAATTGTACTTAGCTGGCCAGAACTACGGGAGATAGGTGTTTAGG